ATCAATTAAGCAATTTTGAATTTGATTCGGATAGTGATTCAAAAGGATGGTACATTTTTACACTCACAAAAGCGAATAGTTTTTTAGTACGAAGATTCTGTTGATTTATTTCTAGATCTAATTAATTTGTCATTAACTTAGTATCACAGTATCCTATGATGTAAGACAGGGCAAATGTGCATCTGGTTGCTTGCATATAACATATATGGTACAGAATATATAGGAAAAATGTACCATCACCGAATTTTGAATCGTGGATACATATAGATCCTTAACATACTGAAACGGCTGCCATTATTGGTATCAAACCAATAGCGATTCATACAAGCTAAATCTTCTAATCGAAAATTAGGCCAAAGAAAGAACTTGAGTTTAATTAATTCATTTTTATCTCTATCAAGGTGTTTACTTTCATCCAAAAATTGACCCCAGCTTTTTATGTTGTTCTCCTTACAAAATACTGGATTTCTATCCACACCATTCCTATTCTTTAAATTGAAATTTAAAGAATTGAGAATTCTCAATTCTCTACGCCGTCTAGACGATAAAATCATTTCAGGAACAAGCAAATCAAAATGATCCTTATCAACATCTTTTTGTTTTCCGTATCTTTGATTAGTTTGTTGCTTACTCTTATGAACTAATGAAATACCTATGGCTTGATACATAAGAAATTCTTCCAGATCTTTTATAGACGAAGTTAATAGGGGTTGGAACTTCATCAAACCAAATTCCGCCCAGCTAAACAGAGTAGACTCCTTCGAATAATGACTGACAATTCTGTCTAGCGGCAGATCTCCCATTTTCAAATAGGCTAAAAGCCTTCGTTTACTTTGTAAACGCCCTTTTGTGTTACCCACCATCTGCATTAAGCTCAGCCGCTCGAGCATATCCTCCTCAACTAGCCGCTCGGTGTGGATGCTAAAACCCAAATACTTCGCTTGAAGGTCAACGAAATCTACTAGCCTCGGCGAGTCACTCCGGTATTGTGTTTTTTTTTTACTGAACCCTTTTTCATAATCTTCTCTAATAACTTCTTGGATGTCTTCGATGTCGATGTCTTCGATGTTTTGACTAACATTTGCTTTTCCTTTAGTTGCTTTTCCTTTAGTTGCTTTTCCTTTAGTTGCTTTTCCTTTAGTTGCTTTTCCTTTAGTTGCTTTTCCTTGACTAACATTTGCTTTTCCTTTAGTTGCTTTTCCTTGACTAACATTTGCTTTTCCTTTAGTTGCTTTTCCTTGACTAACATTTGCTTTTCCTTGACTAACATTTGCTTTTCCTTGACTAACATTTGCTTTTCCTTGACTAACTTCTTCTTCTTCTTCTTCTTCTTCTTCTTCTTCTTCTTCTTCTTCTTTTCCTTTGAAATTTAAAAGAAGTAACTTCATAGGTCTAAGCCACGGGTTCATTTGATATGTCCTCTTACGTAGCAGAAATTCTGGGAAGAACCAATCTTCCTGATTCGAATCTTCCTCATTCGAATTCGCTCTGGGTGCCTTTAAGATTTCTTCATTCATTCCCATCCAATTAAAAAAGCTTTTTTTGTCTTCTTTGATTTCTGGATTTTCTTTGAGTTCTGGATCTTCTTTGAGTTCTGGATCCTTTTCGATTTCTGGATCCAAGAGCATTTTTGGAACGATATCATAAATAAGACCTCTATTCTCATTCTCAATTATTTCAGAATTCTCATTCTCAATTATTTCAGAATTCTCATTCTCAATTATTTCAGAATTCTCATTCTCAATTATTTTAGAATTTTCATTCTCAATTATTTTAGAATTCTTAGTCTCAATTATTTTAGAATTCTTAGTCTCAATCTTAGTATTTGTATTATGGTTAGGGTCGATCTTTTTCCCAGCCTCCAAATTGACTAGATATTTTTCGAAAAACTTCCAATCAAAGTCCATATATTTTCTTTCAGGTTTTTTCTTTCGCATTTTTTTCAGAGACATATAAACCTTGTCTAGATAATTGTCTAGAGAATTCTTGTCTAGATAAACCTCGTCTAGATAATCCTTGTAATAATCCTTTTCTAGATAAAGCTGGTCTAGAGAATCCTTGAAATAAACCTTGTCTAGAAAACTCTTGTCTAGATAATCCTTGTGATAATCCTTGTCTACATAAGTATTGTCTAGATAATTGTGTAGATAAGTATTGTCTCGATAAAGCTTGTCTAGAAACTTCTTGTCTAGTATACAATCCTTGAAATAAGTCTTGAAAACAATCTCCTCTGGTATATCAAATAAGTCGATCTCTTGGCTCTTATTTACTTGTAATGGCAATTTAGAAATAGAGGAGTCCTTCTTAGTTTCAGAAGAAATGTATTTATATGCTAAAAGATCATATTTATAGTTTTTCTTAAACTTAGTTTTTTGATTTCTTACTAATGAATATACTTCAGAATCATCTTGGTTTTTGGAATGAAGTAATGGGTCTTTTTCATATGAATCTCCTTTATTTAAATCGTTATTTTGAGGCGTATGGCGTCGGTTGACTTTATTTCGCCAGGTTTGTGCGCCTACTCGCTCCCAATGAACCTTAGATAAATTGTATTGAGACTGACCTCTTAACCAGTTTTTCCATGGATTCGTTCCAAAATTTCGAAGTTTCTTATGCTTTAATTCGGAATGAAATATTCCCTGTCTTTCAAAAGAATCCTTTATTGCAGTCTTAAGAAAAAAAGACGTTCCGCGATATTGAAGAACAGATCTTAACTTATCACTAACTAGGGTTTGTGATAATTTGTAAAATACATATGCTTGTGACAGGGAAGATAAATTTGGCAAGGAAGCAAATTTCGGAACAATCTGTGACTTCCGCTTATTTATATTTTTTATAGTCGAACTAAAGGTAATTCTTTTTTGATTTGTTTCAGTATTGGAAATGTCTTTCTCAAAAAATTTTTTTGTTAAATTGATTCTAGGAATCTTAATGATACATAGAAAGATATCTAGGTATATTTTGTATATTTTTTCAATGAAAATTTTTTGAAAATAATTCCATTTACTTATTAATCGAACATTTCTTCTTTTTACAATTTTCCAAATATTTTTTGGTGATTCTACATTATTATTTTGCTTTTTGTTGTTAGGACTATTATTTAGTCCTGGAGTTACTTTTTTTTTTTCTTTTGTAATTCTTTCTATTTGATTTTTGATTGTGCTTGTTCTATTAATCAGATTTTGTATTTTTTCTTCTGAATTTGTAGAAGCTGTAGATCGAATTTGACTAAATGATTCATGAATTATCTCATTGCTGATTATAGAATCTTTTTCTTTTTGAGTTTCACTCGATTCATCTACTCCTATCCCTTTCAATCTTGTATTTTTTTTTATTATTTTCAAAATTGTGCTTTTTAGAACTAGAACCCTTTCTTTAAGCCGTTTTATGCTTTCTTTAAGCCGTTTTATGCTTTCTTTTGGGTTTCCTAGAACTCTAACAAAATTTTGCTTTATTTTTTGGTTGAAAACGCTTCTTATAAGTCGAAAGGCGCTCCCTTCCAATTTTTCTGCTGCTAATCTTTGACTTTTTTTGCCTAGTTCGTTAAAAATGGGCCCCCAAAAAATGGAAAAGGAACGGTTGGGTCGGGCACCACCCCAAGGATAGTCAGCTAGTCCCCAGAAAGACCTTATAAAAGCATAATCGTTGGTTATCCTTTGTCTATCATCCGCTGTGTGCCAAGGTTTCAACTCTAAAGGCCATAAAACTTTGACCTGAAGACCGTATTCCCACCACTCCTCCGGAAAGTTGCTGATGGATATGACGCCTATAGCAAAACCGTCATCGTTGCATAAAAGATGAGTCTCGTTTTCCCAGTCCTTTCTATCCTCAGCCCACTCGGGCTGCTGCAAAAATAAGATACGACCAATATTTTTAGCTATTATCGCTAAAGGCAATGCAATATATCTTCTAAAATAGGAGTTAAAAATTAATACGATACCTCTTACTCCTAGCCCATAATAAAGCTCATTCCATGCATCTATTCCATCCATCCGGAACAGCTCTTCTTCGGGGTCTAGTTCGATTTTCTCTTTTTTGATTCTTTTCAATTTTTTCCGTTCTTTCAATGCTTTGCTTTTTTTTTCGTCTATCTTCCTTTTTGTCTTCCTTTTTGTCTTCCCTTTTGTCTTCCTTTTTGTCTTCCGTTTTGTCTTCCTTTTTGTCTTCCTTTTTGTTTTTGTCTGTTCTTTCTTAGGTCCCTTAAGAGTGAAAAGGTCCCCTTTTTTGATTCCAAACCTATGCATCAAATTTTGCATTTTCAAAACAAGGGGTTTCACTACCCTAAAAGAACTAGACAGTGTACTTTTTAAGAAGCCCAAAAAAAGAGGGGAATGCGGAAACATTTCAATCTGTCTTACAACAACTCCGTTTTTACGCCTTAGGACGCTCGCAACACCTTTGATGTCATCCTGATGCCAAAATTGGTCGCGCACCGCTCTCAAGGAGGTCCTCCACACGTCCTTATTCTCGGTTTTCCACTCGATATTGGTGATGAGGCTGCCAACGTGAACATGAGCAAGGCTTTTCTCAAAGTCAATACTATAAGGGTCTCCCCCACTCTTGATCAAATCCTTCTTAACCTTCTCATTAATCTCTTTAGCAATCTCCGGATCAATCTTATTACTATCTTTAGAAAGATTTTTGATAAGTAAATTTTGAGTATCCTGATTCAAAATAATTTCATATTTGTATTGTGCTGATATAATATCAAAGCACTCATCATCTCCCCGCTTGGTCACAAAGGGTTCGCCCAGGTCGTATGCGACCTCGCGGAGTAATACGTATGACCAGCGAGGGACGCGTTGACCGATGTGCGCTCGTCCCACACGTTCTCCCACTTTATAAGTCCTTAGTTGCTTTAGCTTTTTTAGTTTTCGCTGGTTCCAATCAATGCTTCCCCCCCCTTTTTCCCAAGGCTTAGAAAAAAATTTTGCCAAAGGATTATAATATAATTTTCCTTCTGCTCTTAGTTTTAGTGTTTTACTTTTTAGTATCGCGAACATTCTCTCTTCAAATTTTGGGGACTCGAAAATGAAACCTGGCAAAAGGGTCTCATGAATTTGATTTAGAGCAAGGATTTGCTTAAGTTGAGATTCTGTAGGTTCATCGTCGATTCTTTCACGAGATTTTGTAGTTCCATTTTTTTTTCTTCGACGAGATTTTGTAGTTCCATCGTCGATTCTTTCACGAGATTTTGTAGTTCCATCGTCGATTCTTTCACGAGATTTTGTAGTTCCATTTTTTTTTCTTCGACGAGATTGCATTGCATTCTTTTTTCTTCCACGAGATTGCATTGCATTCTTTTTTCTTCCACTAGATTTACGAGATTTAATTACATTGTAGACTTTTTCACGAAATTCACCCAATTGAAGAAGTGCCCTTTCTTCGCTTAGACGTGCTTCTTCGCGTCGACGTGCTTCTTCGCGTAGACGTGCTTCTTCGCGTAGACGTGCCTCTTCTTCCCTTTTCTCCTGTTCTTTGCTTTTCGGTGCCTTTTCTTCGCTTTTCTCCTTTTCTTCGCTTTTCTCCTTTTCTTCGCTTTTCTCCTTTTCTTCGCTTTTCTCCTTTTCTTCGCTTTTCTCCTTTTCTTCGCTTTTCTCCTTTTCTTTGCTTTTCTCCTTTTCTTCGGGATCCTCGATTACTTTTCTAAACTTTTTGATTCTTCCACGAGAGGGCCCATTCAACAAAGGATCATACCTTTTTGGTAGGCAGAGGCAGGTTTCGTTCATTTTCTCAATACAAACCCGAGTCCTTTTGTCGAGTATATCTAGAAAAAGAAATCCCGTGTCTAGAGCCTCAATTCTCTTTATAAACTCGTTATTTAAGTTGTTTTGTCTTTGTTTGTTCTTATAAAGCCAATCTTTGTCTAGTTTATCAAAGGAGAGTCTTTCTACTGTGGACGAAGATATCATCCCTTTCGTCAGTTCCTTAAAACTAGAAAAACTAGGAGGATCTGTAAAAGATATTCTTTTTTTTCCATCACTTCGGCATGTATCAAAAAAATATTGTGAAGCTTCCTTTCTTACAGCCCCAAAAAAGTGTTGATTGCTTATGTATCGTACTGGACGAGTCCATTGAAACTGAAAAAAATCGGACGCTAAAATGCCTTCCACCACTATGGGTGCTTTTTGATCTTTTTCTTCATCCAGATCCGCTCCCCAACGCGTGGGAGGAATTTCTTCTTTGAATAGCACTTTTTTTCGTGCAATCTCCTCTTTCTTTTCCTCTTTCTTTTCCTCTTCCTTTTCCTCTTCCTTTTCCTCTTCCTCGTCCTCCCAGTAAGTGTCAGCTTCTCGGCCTTGTCTGGCTAACCAATTTGGTTGCAGTTGTGGGGCTTGGACGCTTGTCAGTGGATGTGGAAAAATGAATAAAGGTATTCTGCCTAAATAGTAGGCACAGGTAACAAATAAGAAAATATTCACGAACCGACCCGTGTTTCTCCTCAAGTTTATTAACAGCAAGTACTGAATTTCTGACACAACCCACTGAAAGGTTCGCATAAGAAATTCAAATTCTTCCCCAAGGGACCTAACAAGGTACTGATAAATCTTCTTTTTGTATTTATTCAATTCTGACTTAATGTACTTATTCAATTCTGACACACGGTACTGAAAGTGTGAAAAACGGACCTGAAATTTTGCCCCAAGGTACTTATAAATGTACTTATCCAATGCTGACACAAGTTCCTTCTTAGATCTACTCAAAAGATAGATCCGTATCCAGTCGAATAATCTTTTCGTGAATAAAAGGAAACAAATGTGACCAATTAACCAACCAACAAAACTACTTGTTACAAATAACATCTTGTTGTTGCATCGAAACATATAAACGTTGACTAATCTGGCTAACGTTGAATTTGGTAAAAGGATTTGGTTGGCTAATTGAAAAATGAAAGTATTCAGGAAAATGAGGAAATTGCTTCTGGTACTGGTAGTGATAGTATAGTCCCAATTGTCGGCTGCGAAATAAAGCAAAAGATACGGTAGAAATAGTACAGCTAGTATATGAGGTGTCCACAATAGTAGATGCAGAGGCCTATTATAGATCGACATGAACCTCACGAGCTGGCCCATAATCAAACCAGTTATTGCTGCTGCCTTCTGCTCGGGTTCTTCAACGAAAAGGAAGAGATAAGCGGGCCTTATGGAGAATGTAGTTAGAAATCCATAATAGAGTCCGACCCCAACGACCGAATTGGTTATCTTCATACACAAGCTTACGAACGATTGAAATAGCATGATCACCACCTCCTTGGTTTTATTTTTTTTTTTTTTCTATTGTCTATTGCAATAGACAATAAAATTTGTATCTATTTTTGTTTATATATTGAATTATATATATGTCATTTTTGTTTATATATTGAATTATATATATGTCATTTTTGTTTATATATTGAATTATATATATGTCATTTTTGTTTATATATTGAATTATATATATGTGATTATTTTTCGTTTTTATAGAAATTATTTCTTTATATAAATTATTTAAACGACCGAA